ATATGAATCAGGGAAAAACTCCATGAAAGGAAGATTAATGATTCATATAAATCACTTAGTGGAAAATGTCCTGAATAAACCCAACGAGTAACTAATAATCCTGTTATACAGGAAAAAGTCATTATCATCCCCCTTTCGGATGAATCATATAGTTTTACGATTTCATCGACTAAAAAAGTTATGAAATGAATTGTAATTACAATTGAAACAATCGAAAAAGAAATATGAGTTAATATATGCTCTAAAGTTGAAAATATCATAATTTTTTTTTAAGGAGTCCCATAATTATAAAAAGGAAATTGGAAATTGAATTCATTATAGGATCTATTTACTTTTTTTAGGAGATGACATGCCGCCACTCGGACTCGAACCGAGATGCTCTAGCACTGCTTCCTAAGAGCAGCGTGTCTACCAATTTCACCATAGCGGCTTGTCTTGAATTCATAATACCCTATGAATAAGCAATCGTCTAGATTTAAGAATTAAATTGTTGCAATCTTTTTTAGGAAAGATTCAAATTGATGAATAAAAATTCGTTCAAATAGGTATTTGAAGGTTCATTATTTGAATTTAGGGTCTTAGTTTTATTGTGTATTTTAGACTCTCCTCGACTTGAACTCTTGGAAAACTAGATAGTCCAACTATGAATTAAGGGATAGAACCCCCCCCCCCAAAAAAAAAACATTTTTGTTTTGTTTTAATGAACTGTTTTTGATTTATTTGATTTCAAACATCGAAACCAAAAAATCCATTTTATCAATGAACAAAAAAATTTGTTAAGTGTTTTTGAGTGGATTGATGGAAATAAATATATGGGAGTCTATATAGGAATTCATAGAAAATCCAAAAAGAAGAAAGTTGCACAAAAAGGTTTAGAATTTTAATCAATTAGTTTCAATGATTTTGATTTTTTACTCGCCTTTCTATAGAGAAAACGTGGATCTAGAGAAAAAAGAAAACCTTATATTATTGCTTATATTATTGTAAGAAACAGGCTGATGGGGAAAATAATACTCCCCACCTTGGAAATGAGAAAATATACTAAAAAGACAATTACGTATCTTATGTTTTTTTGTCAAAAAAAAAAAAGGATTCTTTTTTTTTTTTTGAATTCAGTACGGTAAAGAGAAAAATCCTTATTCTAATTCTAAGAGTGAAACAAATTCCATTTCCTATTGATTAACTCAACAGGGAATGGAAAGCGGAAATTTTATTTTCGAAACAAAATGAGTCAATTTTTGAGTCAAGCCGATTCAGATTATTGTAACATGTTATGTTTTATTACTTATTTTATTTGTTTGTTGCACAAAAAAACTTTTTGAATTCCCGGTAGAAATAGATTTCCCTAAGGAAAACGCTTTTAACGCTGCCCGATACCCCTTCCTTTTCCAAAAATTTTTACGAATACGCTTTTTTGATGCAGAAGTACGTTTTTTTGGAACTGCCATTTCAATCAAAATTAAGAGATTACTCATTGGTATAGCTGGATGTGAAAGACATCTATTCTTCAAAAGAAATTTTCGCTTTGCCAATTCATTATGTATTTCTTTTCTAGATAATATTTTTGATTCTAAAAATCAAAAAGAATACATAAGATGCGTGAAAGATATGGGAAAATTGCATAAACTATTTTTATTACTAAAAATAAAAGAATATTCTTTTATTTTTTAGTAACTTGTCAAATTCGCGAAAAATATGCCTAATTTAACTTGAATTTGAAAGTTCGAAGGAGACTAGTAATTAATCTGCTTTTTTCATATGATTTGACCAATTGTAACTTCTTGATTTGAATATTTGAAGTATTTAGCAGAAACTTCTAAAGTTTAAGTATAAAAAGAAATAAAAATTCTATTTCTATTTAAGTTATTAAATTAGTGCATATCTTTATTTTTTTATTGACTCCTTTCAAAAAGAGGTAAGATCCGGTGAATCGGAAACAATTAATATTAATTAAGAATTAAAAAACTTTTTTTATGGAACAGACATATCAATATGCGTGGATCATACCTTTCCTTCCACTTCCAGTTCCTATGTTAATAGGAGTGGGACTTCTTCTTTTTCCGACAGCAACAAAAAATCTCCGTCGTATGTGGGCTTTTTCGAGTATTTTATTGTTAAGTATAGTCATGATTTTTTCAACTAATTTGTCTATTCAGCAAATAAAAAGCAGTTCTATCTATCAATATGTATGGTCTTGGACCCTCGATAATGATTTTTCTTTAGAATTCGGCTACTTGATCGATCCACTTACTTCTATTATGTCAATGTTAATCACTACTGTTGGAATTATGGTTCTTATTTATAGTGATAATTATATGGCTCACGATCAAGGATACTTGAGATTTTTTGCTTATATGAGTTTTTTCAGTACTTCGATGTTGGGATTAGTTACTAGTTCGAATTTGATACAAATTTATATTTTTTGGGAATTGGTTGGAATGTGTTCCTATCTATTAATAGGGTTTTGGTTCACACGAACTCCTGCAGCAAATGCTTGTCA